ATTTTTTTTTCTTCTAGGCTTTTATTAATCAGAAAAGGTATTGAGGTTTTTCTAGATTTTAGATTTTTAAGGACTAGCTCTTTTGATTTTTCTTTTATTTTATATTTTGACTGGAAAACCTTTTTATTTATAAGATTTGTTTTATTAATTTCTTCATTAATTATAAATTATTCGGAGGAATATATAAGAGCGGAGAAAGATTTTCGTCGTTTTATTTATTTGATGGTTTTGTTTGTATTTTCTATAATAGTAGTTATCTCAAGATTAAATTTAATTTCTATTCTTTTAGGGTGGGACGGCCTAGGTTTGGTCTCTTACGCCTTGGTTATTTTTTATCAGAACGAGAAGTCATTTAATGCGGGAATACTAACTGCTTTATCTAATCGGGTCGGGGATGCTGCCCTACTGATGAGAATTTCTCTAATGGTTTGGGGGAGTTGAAGATTTATGGGTTTTATAGATTTTGATAGAATAAATTTTAAGGTTATTAGTTTATTTATTATTCTTGCATCAATTACTAAAAGAGCTCAAATCCCCTTCTCATCCTGACTTCCGGCAGCTATAGCTGCCCCTACTCCGGTTTCTTCTTTAGTCCACTCCTCTACTTTAGTTACTGCTGGGGTTTACTTGATAATTCGTTTTTTTGACTCTTTTTCTTCGGCAATAATGGGGGTTTTACTTTTTAGGTCTTTGTTTACTATATTTATGGCCGGTGTTTGTGCAAATTTGGAGTATGATTTAAAAAAAATTATTGCTTTATCTACTTTGAGCCAGCTAGGTATAATAATTAGAATTTTAAGTTTGGGGGATAAGGAGTTGGCTTTTTTCCATCTTTTAACGCATGCCTTATTTAAAGCTTTACTTTTTATATGTGCGGGGGCTATCATTCATAATTTAGGTGATTTTCAAGATATTCGTTATATAGGGAGTTTAATTTACTACATACCCCTTTCTCTAGCTTGCATAAACCTTAGTAACTTAGCACTTTGCGGGCTTCCGTTTTTATCGGGGTTTTACTCAAAGGATTTGATTATAGAGGTTTTATCAATAAAGTTTTCTAGGAGATTTGTGTATATGGTTTTCTTTCTCTCAGTTGGTTTAACAGTCAGTTATTCTTTTCGTCTTTCTTTTTATATTTTTTTTAGCCCCTTTTATGGACTTTCTTGTAAATCAGTTAGTGATTCATCAAATTATGAAATAACTAAAAGGATGCTGGGCTTGGTCTTTTTTGTGGTTATTATAGGAAGTTGTTTAAGGTGGTTTATTTTTCCTTCATTTTATTTTATTATTCTTCCCCTGCTTTTAAAATTAATGACTTTATTGTTTATTGTTTTGGGCGCTATTTTGGGGTTTGAAATTATTAATTTTGGGATATTTTTATCTCGTCCTTTTTCAAATTTTAGGGCGGCCTGGTTTTTGACTTTAATGTGAAATTTTCCAACTCTTTCTACCATAGGGGTATCTTCTAAGTTTTTAGGGGGGGGATCAGTTTTTCTAAAGAAGTTTGACCAGGGGTGGCTAGAGGAGTACGGGGTCGGAGGAATTTCTCGATTAATTAAACTTTGTTCTTCCAGGCTTCAGGCTTTTTCTCTTAATTATTTAGGGCTTTATTTTTTTATGGTTATAGTTTTTATAGTTTTTCTGTTCAGGTTTGTTATTTGCTTTTATAGCTTATTTAGAGTATAGTATTGAAGATACTAGGGAGAATTTTAATTTTAAGAGCAATTTAAAAGAAAGACTTCTATTTTTGTGATGAAAGCACAACGTTTTTATTAAACTATATAAATGAATCAAAAACGGAGTTCCACCGCTTAAGATTAAAGTTAGAAGCTTTCCCTTGAATTTCTTGATTCTTTAGTTGGAATTTTTGTTCAGTTTTTTCATTAACAGTGAAATACCTCTTTTTGGTTTCAACTAAAGAATGGATGTTTAAAATCAAGGGTTTAGGTCGAAACTAAGTGTAATTATTTACTTCATTCTAAAGATAAATTGGTTGTCAATGTTTTTTAAATGCAAGTTAAATGTTTTTATTAAACTATTATCCTAAAAGAATCAGTTTAATGAACCTTCTTTTTGTTCGTGGAAGATTCCAATAATTAGGATTATTACGAATAGTGTTATTGTTACGGATAAGGTTATGAATCTTGAGCATTTTACTGAAGAGATTATTGGGAGAAAAAGCGTGAGCTCTACGTCGAAAATAATGAAGATAATTGCTAAAAGGAAAAATTGAAGAGAGAACGGGAGTCGGGCCGAGTTTTTAGGGTCAAATCCGCATTCAAAGGGTCTCCTTTTTTCTCGGTCTATAATTCTTTTTTTAGACACTAAGTTTAGGGTTAGGATTATAATTGATACAATAATTGATACTATTAATATAGCTGATAAAATTATTTTTATTATCTATACTATTTCTAGATTTATTGATTGGAAGTCAATTATAATTTAAAATTTATATTATATAGATAGTGATTTACCTCCCTCATCAGTAGATTGAAATATAAAGGAAAAGTCATACTACATCTACAAAGTGTCAGTATCAGGCGGCTGCTTCGAACCCAAAGTGGTGAATTCTTGAGTAATGGTTTGATAATAGTCGTGTTAGGCAAATTAATAGGAATGTTGATCCAATTAGAACATGGGTTCCGTGAAGTCCTGTTGTTATAAAAAAGGTTGCTCCGTATAGTCTATCTCTAATTGTAAAGGGTGCTTCTATATATTCAAATCCTTGAAGAATAGAAAATAAAATTCCTAATATAACTGTTAATCTTAGTCTTTGAGAGGATTGATTGAAGTTGTTTTCTATTAATCTATGGTGTGTTCAAGTGATTGTTAGTCCTCTTGATAATAGGATAAGTGTATTAAGAAGGGGAATTTCTAAGGGGTTAAAAGGGTTGATTCCTTTAGGCGGTCAGATTAATCCTAATTCTATTCTTGGGGATAGGCTAGCATGGAAGAAGGCTCAGAAGAATGCTAAAAAGAAGAACACTTCTGATGAAATAAATAGAATTATCCCTAAGCGTAACCCTATAGTAACTTTTAAAGAGTGGTGTCCTTGGAATGTTCTTTCTCGGACAATATCACGTCATCATTGGTATATGATTAGAAGGGTTGATATTATTCCTATTAATATAAGATTAGGTTCATTTTGGTGGAATCATTCAATAAATCCTATTAGCATGGAAAATACTCTTAATGATCCTAAGATTGGTCAAGGTCTTTGGTCTACTAAGTGGAAGGGGTGGTTTTTCGGGGTGTGCATTTAAGATTCTCTAGAGTATAGGGTTGTTAGTACTGAGAAAACGTAGGCTTGAATAATAGCTACTGCTGATTCTAGTATTAGGAGAAGAATTTGTGATATGACTAGGATTCTTAGCATTATTGTTCTTAGTGATCTTCCTGAATTTCCTATTAGGGTTAGAAGAAGATGTCCAGCAATTATATTAGCTGTTAATCGAATTGCTAAGGTTCCTGGGCGGATAATATTTCTAATAGATTCTACGATTACTAGGAATGGTAATAGAATTCTGGGGGCCCCTTGGGGGACTAGATGAGCTAGCATATGGGTTGTGTTATTAATTCAGCCGAAAATTATGAATCTTAATCATAGAGGAAGCCTTAGTGTTAAGGTAAATCTTATATGTCTAGATCTTGTGAAAATGTAGGGAAATAGTCCTATAAAATTATTGATTATAATAATGATGAATAGGGTTAATAGTATTATGGTTATTCCGTTGAATTTTTTTCTTTTAATTAAAATTTTGAACTCTTTATGCAGGGTTCTGGTTAGGATAATTCATGATATAGTTCATCGGGATGGAATTATTCAAAATAGTGAAGGTATTATTATGAAAATAATTATTCTCCTTACTCAGTTTAAAGATATTGCAGGGAATGTCGAGGGGTCAAAAGATGAGAAAAGGTTTGCTATAATTTTCAATTTTTTTGTATTTTAGATGAGTATTTGTTTTTAGGTGATTGGTATTTTATAATAAAGAATGTATTGATTGTTGATAGGGCAAAGATTATTCTGAAGTATAAGAATAAGGTTATTCAATTTATTGGTGCTATTTGGGGAATTAAAAACTATTATTTTTAATTATTCTAGTTTGACAAACTAGCGTTATATATTTAACTAAGTTTTTATCGTCAAAAGTATTTGCTAGTTACTATATTAAGGTTTAAGAGACCTGTGCTTGCTTTAAGCTATATGACGAGTTAGACTTTATTCATTTGATGAATAAGTTTGGTGAGATTCTTTCGATTACAATAGGTATGAATCTATGGTTTGCTCCACAAATTTCTGAGCATTGTCCAAATAATAATCCTGTTCGGTTAATATTAAAATTTGTTTGGTTTAATCGTCCCGGGGTTCCGTCAATTTTTACTCCTAGGGATGGAATTGTTCAGGAATGAATTACGTCTATTGAGGTTACTATTATTCGTGTTTGAGTGTTGAATGGGATTATTAGTCGATTGTTTACATCTAGGAGACGGAAGTTAAAGGAGTTTAGTTCTTCTTGAGGAATTATGTATGAATCAAATTCAATTTTTTTGTAGTCTGTGTATTCGTATGATCAATATCATTGGTGCCCAATACTTTTAATTGAGATTATTGGGTTGAAGTTTTCATCTAGAATATAAAGAAGTCGGAGCCTTGGGAGGGCGATTAGAATTAAAATGATTGCTGGTAGAATTGTTCAGATTATTTCAATAAATTGTCCTTCTAGGAGAAATCGGTGGGTGAATTTATTTGAGAATATTGACAATAATATTTGCCCTACTATAATGGTAATAATAATTAGGATTGTGATTGTGTGGTCATGGAAGAATATTAGCTGTTCTATTAGGGGGGAAGAACTATCTTGAAGTATCAGGGTTTTTCATGTAGAAATTTCTAAAAAAAGAATTTTTCTTTATATTTGGGGTTTAAGTCCAATGCACTATTCTGCCATTTTAGAATTGAGCTACTGAAGGGAGTTCATTATAACTATGTTCTGCTGGGGGTAGTTGTTGAAATCATTCAATAGAGGACGATAGGTTTTCAGGAGAAATACAATATCGCTTTGCTGATAGTCTTTCTCAGATAATAAAAATGAATATTATAATTCTTACTAGGGAAATTATTCTTCCGATTGATGAAATTATGTTTCATAGTGCGTATGCATCGGGGTAATCTGAGTATCGACGGGGCATTCCTCTTAATCCTAAGAAGTGTTGAGGGAAAAAAGTTAAATTTACTCCAATGAATATAGAGAGGAATTGAGTTTTTAGTAGTTTTTTATGTAGAGTTAATCCCGTGAACAGGGGGAATCATTGAATGATTCCTGCTATGATAGCAAAAACCGCTCCTATCGATAGAACATAATGAAAGTGGGCTACTACATAATAAGTATCATGTAAGATAATGTCAATTGATGAGTTAGCTAGAACTACCCCAGTTAGTCCTCCCATAGTAAATAGGAAGATGAACCCAATTGCCCATAATGATACTGGGTTGAGAGAAATTTTTGTTCCATGAAAGGTTGCTAATCATCTAAAAATTTTAATTCCTGTGGGGACGGCAATAATTATTGTGGCTGAGGTGAAATAGGCTCGAGTATCTACATCTATTCCTACGGTGAATATGTGGTGTGCTCAAACTACAAATCCTAGTAATCCGATGGTTAATATGGCGTAAATTATTCCGAGTACTCCAAAGGCTTCTTTTTTCCCTCTTTCTTGACTAATAATATGGGAAATTATTCCAAATCCTGGAAGGATTAAAATATATACTTCTGGGTGTCCAAAAAATCAGAATAGGTGTTGATAAAGAATTGGGTCACCCCCTCCTGCAGGGTCGAAAAAAGATGTATTAATGTTTCGGTCAGTTAGAAGTATGGTGATTGCTCCCGCTAATACAGGTAGGGAGAGGAGTAATAAAATTGCTGTAATTTTGACTGCTCAGGAGAACAGAGAGAGTTGGTCTAATTTTATTCCGTTCGGGCGCATGTTTAGGATTGATGAAATAAAATTGATTGCCCCTAGAATTGAAGAAATTCCTGCTATATGTAATCTAAAGATTGCTAAATCTACTGATGAGCCTTCATGGGCGATATTAGATGCTAGCGGGGGGTAAACTGTTCATCCAGTTCCTGCTCCTTTATCGATAATTCTTCTTATTAATAAGAATCTCAAAGAGGGGGGTAGGAGCCAAAATCTTATATTATTTAATCGTGGGAAGGCTATGTCCGGGGCCCCTAATATTAAGGGTACCAGTCAGTTTCCAAACCCACCAATTATAATTGGTATAACTATGAAGAAAATTATGATAAATGCATGGGCTGTAACTATGGAGTTATAGATTTGATCATTCCCGATTATAGATCCGGGGGCTCTTAGTTCTGTTCGAATAATTATTCTTAAGGAGGTTCCAATTATACCTCTTCAAGCTCCAAAAATAAAATACAGGGTTCCAATGTCTTTGTGGTTTGTTGAGAAAATTCATTTTTTCGGTAAAATGGCTGAGTTAAAGGCGGTAGATTGTAAATTTATTAACGAATTATTTCTTTTACCATTTTGACCTAATAGTCAATTATGATTTTAAATTGCAAGTTTAAAGGTAAATAAAATTTTTAGGTTTAAAGATTAGATATTTTCTAAGGTTGACTTTGAAGGTCAAAAGTTTTTTTAACTTAAATCTTTAGTTTAAGTAGGATATTCTTCTTAAGAATAGCCCTATTGTAGAGAGAATATTTAATCTAAATCCTCAGAACAATGAGTTTATTTTTTGTTTGTTTAAGGAGTTTCTGGAGTAAAGGGCTATTCTAGGGAATATTAGTCGGGTATAAATAAATAATGATAGGAGGGTAAAGATAATTAAAATGATTGTGGTTAGATATATTTCATTTAAAGTTAATGAGTTAATAATTATTCATTTTGGTAAGAACCCTAAGAAGGGTGGAAGCCCCCCTAATGATAGGAAATTTATTATGAATAATAATTTGGTTTTTTTGTTTAATATTATTTTTTGAATTTGGTTGACAAATATAGAGTTGCTTTTTTCTAGAAAAATTATAATAATTATTCTTGTTGTGAAGTAAATTGTGAAGTATAATAATCATAGGGTTATTGAGTCCGAGATTGCGGCAATTATTCATCCAATATGATTAATTGAGGAATAGGCTAAGATTTTTCGTAAGCATGTTTGGTTTGACCCTTGAATTCCCCCGATTATTGATGAGAGAATAATAATAAAAAGGGTTATTGTTGTTCAATGAGTTAATAATGAGAATAAGATTATTGGTGCGATTTTTTGTCATGTTAAAATGACAAGATTTATTTTTCAATTTATACCTCTAACCACTTCTGGAAGTCAAAAATGTAGGGGGGCTGCCCCTATTTTTAATAGTAGAGCGCCTGAGGCGGGGATAAGGGTGATTATATTAGTATCTATTTTTATTATTGTCTTATTTGATAGAATAACTATTGAGAATAGCAGAATTATTGAAGCTAGGGCTTGGGTTAAGAAATATTTAATTGTTCTTTCTGATGAAAATTTATCTAGTTTATTTGTTTTTATAAGCGGAATAATTGAAAGTAGGTTTAGTTCTAAACCTATTCAGGCAATTAACCATGATATTGCTGAGACTGAAATTAATGTTCCTAGAATTATTGTTGAGGAAAAAGATAATAAGTAAAAATTGATTATTAAAAAGAAAAGGAGTTATACCTTTATAACTGGGGTATGAACCCATTAGCTTATTTTAGCTTATCTTTTTATGCCTTAGTATTTTATGTACGAGAATTTTTGATATTTTAAGGGGGAGATAAGCGCTCTCAGGTATATTTGTACTATAATTAATTAACGTTTTAAAATTGGGGCTTGGTTTTTAGTACTTATCACTAATCATATTTGTACTATAATTAATTAACGTTTTAGAATTAGGGCTTGGTTTTTGTGTCTACCTCCCAGCTATATTTGTACTATAAATAATTAACTTTTTAGAATTAGGGCTTGGTTTTTAGTACTTATCACTAATCATATTTGTACTATAATTAATTAACGTTTTAGAATTAGGGCTTGGTTTTTTGTATCTACCCCCTAGCTATATTTGTACTATAATTAATTAACTTTTTAGAATTAGGGCTTGGTTTTTAATTTTAAATTAATTGGTTTATTATTTATTTAACTTATTTTTAGCTTTACTATTCTGGGGGCTTGGTTTTTAGTATTTACTATTTAGCTTCCGGGTAAATTTGTACTATAATTAATTAACTTTTTAGAATTAGGGCTTGGTTTTTAATTTTAAATTAATTGGTTTATTATTTATTTAACTTATTTTTAGCTTTGTATATCCACGGGGCCGGCATGGCGGCTTTTAATTATCTCGAGGTTTTAAAGCCAAATCCATGGGGCCAGCATGGCGGCTTTTAATTATCTCGAGGTTTTAAAGCCAAATCCATGGGGCCGGCATGGCGGCTTTAAATTATCTCGAGGTTTTAAAGCCAAATCCATGGGGCCAGCATGGCGGCTTTTAATTATCTCGAGGTTTTAAAGCCAAATCCATGGGGCCAGCATGGCGGCTTTTAATTATCTCGAGGTTTTAAAGCCAAATCCATGGGGCCAGCATGGCGGCTTTTAATTATCTCGAGGTTTTAAAGCCAAATCCATGGGGCCAGCATGGCGGCTTTTAATTATCTCGAGGTTTTAAAGCCAAATCCATGGGGCCAGCATGGCGGCTTTTAATTATCTCGAGGTTTTAAAGCCAAATCCATGGGGCCAGCATGGCGGCTTTTAATTATCTCGAGGTTTTAAAGCCAAATCCATGGGGCTAGCATGGCAGCTTTTAATTATCTCGAGGTTTTAAAGCCAAATCCATGGGGCCAGCATGGCGGCTTTTAATTATCTCGAGGTTTTAAAGCCAAATCCATGGGGCTAGCATGGCGGCTTTTAATTATCTCGAGGTTTTAAAGCCAAATCCATGGGGCCAGCATGGCGGCTTTTAATTATCTCGAGGTTTTAAAGCCAAATCCATGGGGCTAGCATGGCGGCTTTTAATTATCTCGAGGTTTTAAAGCCAAATCTATGGGGCCAGCATAGAGAGGGTTAAAAGTCGAGATTATTTTTCGTGATTTTTGGTTTTGTACTAAGTTATTGGATGAAGGTATGGCCTACATGATTTACCCTATCAAGGTACTCCTTTTTTTCAGGCACTTCATCTTTTTCCTTTTCTCTTAAGGTTTATTTTCTAACATTTAGTTTTAGTTTTAAAATTAAATTTTGAAATTTTGCTGAAAAATAATTTTTACACAAAATTTTGTTCACTTTTTTTTTTTTTCATTTTTTTGTCATTTTTTGCCCCAAAACTGTTTTTTTTTTTTTCGGGGCTAAAATTGCCATTTACGAAGAATCGCTTAATAGGTCGGTTTTTGTCTAAAAAATAAGCTAAATTTGCTCCTATAAGTAAAAAGTTTAATATCATGCTTATTTATAGGTATTTATAAATTAATATAATATTTATTTAAATATAGTTGCTATGATATATCATAGGAAGCAGGGATCTTTAATAATATCTAAATTAAGGATCTTATACTTATTTGGTATATACTTTAATCTAACAATGAAATAGTTTATTATTATAAAATTTTAACTATAAACATTATAAAAAGAAAAGAAAAGATTAGTAATTTTCAAATACCGATTTCTAATATATTAAATTAGTTTCTTAATTTATTCATTATTAAGAACAATTAAATATTTATTTATCAATAACCGTTATAACGTCTATGTTTATATAGTTAATATTTATTGATAAATTAAAGATTATATCTATTTATATATAAGTAAATATATTATTTATAAAGAAATAATTATTGAAAAAAAAAAAAAAAAACTACTTAAATAATAATTAATATATATTTCATTAGTTAGACTAGATTAATTATATAAAGTTAATTATTTAATTATTAATAAATAAATAATTAACAATATAGAGCTTTTTATATAGGGGAAATTTTTTGCTTTTAGGGTTTAATTATGCGTATGTTAGAATCAGTGGTTTGCGTTAAGAGTTGTTTTCAAACAAATTTGAGGACAGGAAAGGGGATAGATTTTTCAGAGAGTTAGGGTAAGTAACTCTTCGTTTATCCGAACGAATAAACCCCGGGCTAGAGGGTTAAATTGAGGGATCGAACACGCTCCCGCAGGGTTGTAGTACATGTATTATCTTTGGATTTTTTATTTTTTAAAGAAAAAGTTTAACTTAGATTTTTTTGTTTTTACTTTTTTTGTTAAAATTTAATTTTAAATGTTTACGAGTTATATTTTTTTAGTAGAAAGTTTTATTAATTAAGGTAAAGTATTTTATAATATTTATTTTTTTTATATGTTAAGTTTTTTTGGGTTAATTTGGAGTGTTTTGGCTGGTTTTTTTGTTTAAAATAGTGTTTTATGTGAGATTTTTCTTTATTTATGTTTATTTTAAATAATTTATTTTTGTTAATTTGCAGAGATTAGTTTTATTTATTTATTAATTTAAGAAATAGGAATTTTTTTAGAATAAACTAAACTTGTGCCAGCAGTAGCGGTTATACAAGTTATTCAATAAAAAATTTTTGGTTTTAGATAGCTGATTTTAGGATTTATTTTTAAAAATATTGAGTGAAATTTTATTTTTATATTAATTTGTTTAGGGGTGTTTCTAGGAAATTTTGTGAGAAACTAGGATTAGATACCCTATTATAAAATAGTAGTTTGAAATATCAGATTAGTATTAGGATTGTATTTTCTTGAAAATTAAATAAGTTGGCGGTATTTTAGTCTATTCAGAGGAACCTGTCCTGTTATTGATATTCCACGTTTTTATTTACTTAGTTTGTTAATTTGCATATCGCCGTTGTTGAATATTTTTTAAGAATTTAAATGTTCAAAAATTTATAAGATAAAAATTCAGGTCAAGATGTAGTTTATACCTAAGAAGAGATGGGTTACTTTATAAATATTTTAGGATTTTTTTTTGTAATTGGGGGGATGAAAAAGGATTTGATAGTAATATTTTTAAGATTTTAATTATGATTTTAGCTCTAAAGTATGCACATATCGCCCGTCGCTTTCACTTTTAAAGTGAAATAAGTCGTAACACAGTAGGAGTACTGGAAAGTGTTCCTAGAATCAAGTTAAAGCTTTTATAGAAGCATTTTATTTACATTAAAAGGATTACTTAATTTGTATGACTTGATTATTAAGTTAATTTTATTATTTTTTATTTAATTAATAAAAGTATTTTTTTGTTTTATTATTTTTTAAAAAAAATTGTTATTTGTTTTAGTATTGTAAAAGAACTAATTTTATATAAAAAAAGAAAAATTAATTTTTTGTACCTTGTGTTTCAGGGTTTATTTAATATAAAATATTTATTTATTTTTCTCGAATTCAAAAGAGCTATAAGTTTATAATTTTAAATGTGGAATAATTTTTATTAATAAATTTTATAGGGGCGAAACGTTATTCGTTTTTGAATATATCTAGTTTCTTAAGAAAAAAATTTAATTTTTCTTTTTTTATATAAAGTTATTTTTTATTAGTAATTTTTTTAGAGAAATAGATAAAGGAGGGGATAAGCTCTTTTTTATATTTATATAATTTTATTAATTTTTTAATTTAGTAGGATTTTAAGCTTCTTTCTTAGAGTGAGTTATATCTTTGTTTTTAAAATAAAGATTTTTATTTAATTTATTTTTTATATTAAGATGAAAATTAGAATTTTTTCTATTTTATAATAATGGTATAATTAGTACAAATTTTTGTTTATTAAAGAAATAAATAATAGGTTTCTTTAAGGAATTCGGCAAATTAATTTTTCACCTGTTTACTAAAAACATGTCCTTTTGAATATAATTTAAGGTCTGGCCTGCCCAATGAGTTTTGAATGGCCGCGGTAATTTGACCGTGCTAAGGTAGCATAATCATTTGTTTCTTAATTAGAAGCTAGAATGAAGGGTTTGATGAGAAAATATCTGTCTCAGAGGTAATTTATTGGAATTTTATTTTTAAGTTAAAAAGCTTAATTATTAGTAAAAGACGAGAAGACCCTATAGAGTTTTATATTTGTAAATTATTTTTATTTAGGATTTATAATTAGTTGATAAATATTTAGTTGGGGTGATTGAAAAATTTATTTAACTTTTTTTAAAAAGATCAAAAATTTTTGAATTAATGATCCTATTATTTAGATTATAAGATTAAATTACCTTAGGGATAACAGCGTTATTTTTTTTTAGAGTTCTAATCGAGAAAAAAGTTTGCGACCTCGATGTTGGATTAAAATTAAGGTTTGGTGTAGCAGCTAAACTTTTAGGTCTGTTCGACTTTTAAAATTTTACATGATCTGAGTTTAAACCGGCGTGAGCCAGGTTGGTTTCTATCTTTACTTTTATTAAAAATTTTAGTACGAAAGGACCAAATTTTTTGTTTATAATATTTTTTAGAGTAAAATTAATTATTTTGGCAGATTAGTGCGCTAGATTTAGGATCTAAGTATGTATAAAGTTATACAAATAATACTTGTTATATAAAGATGTATTTATGGAGGTCTTTTCATTATTAATTATTGTTATCTCAGTTTTGGTTGGCGTGGCGTTTTTAACTCTTTTTGAACGTAAAGTTTTAGGTTATATTCATATTCGGAAAGGCCCCAATAAGCTCGGGGTTTCAGGGATTTTACAACCTTTTAGAGACGCAATTAAGCTTTTTTCAAAGGAGCAGATGTTTCCATTTAAATCTAATTTAGTTATTTTTTATTTGGCTCCAGTATTTAATTTAATTATTTCTTTAGTTTTGTGGTTTTGTATTCCTTTAATTTCAGTGTTTCTTAGGTTTGAATTTTCTTTGTTTTATGTTTTAGCAATTTCTAGTCTAGGGGTTTATACTGTTATAATAGTTGGCTGATCATCAAATTCTAGGTACTCGATATTTGGTAGTATTCGATCTGTAGCTCAAATAGTTTCTTACGAGGTAAGATTTATTTTAATTTTATTGTCCTTTTTTTTTTACGTAGATGGTTTTAGTTTGGAAAATTTTTTTAAATATCAGGAAAATATTTGGTTTATTTTTTTGTTTTTTCCTTTAAGTTTTATAATGATTGTTTCTCTACTGGCGGAGACTAATCGATCTCCTTTTGATTTTTCAGAGGGGGAATCGGAGTTAGTTTCTGGGTTTAATGTTGAGTATTCGAGGGGTGGTTTTGCTTTTATTTTTTTAGCCGAATACGCTAGAATCTTGTTTATAGGAATATTGAGGTCTTTTATTCTTTTAGGTTCATCTTTTTATTCTTATTTATTTGTTTTGAAGATGGGCTTAGTTTTTTTTCTCTGACTTTGGGTTCGTGGGACTTTTCCACGTTATCGTTATGATAAGCTTATGTATTTAGCTTGGAAGAGTTATTTACCGGTTTCATTAAACTTATTATTATTATATTATTCTATTTATATAATAGTAATAAGTTTAATTAGTTAGTTAATTATTTTTAGTATGAAAGTTAATAGAAAAGTTTATTTCTTTTTTTTACTTTCAAAGTAAATGCTTTATCAAGCTCATTAACTTAGTTTTTAAATATAATATTATCTCAAAATTTTGCAATTAAAGGATTAATAATAAAGAATGAAAAGTAAAAAATCGTTAGTAATTGTCCGGTAAAAATATAGGGATCTTCTACTGGTCGGGCTCCAATTCATGTAAGAAGAATAACTATTACTACTATTATTCAAAATAATATTTTATTTATTGGGTAAAATTGAAGACTTTGGAACTTTTTTTTACCAGAGAATGGTAAGATATAGAGAATTGCGATTGATAATACAAGGGCAATTACTCCCCCTAACTTATTAGGGATTGAGCGTAGGATTGCATACGCAAAAAGAAAATATCATTCTGGTTGAATATGAACTGGGGTTACTAGTGGATTGGCGGGGATGAAATTATCTGGGTCCCCAAGGAGATATGGGTACTGTAGGGTGATCATACATAATATTATAGTTATTAAAAATATCCCTACTAGGTCTTTTATAGTAAAGAAAGGGTGGAAGGGTACTTTATCAATATTTCTTTTTAACCCTAAAGGATTGTTTGACCCTGTTTGATGAAGAAATATTAGGTGGATAATTACTATTGCAGAAACAATAAATGGTAGAATAAAATGGAATGAAAAGAAGCGGGTAAGGGTTGCGTTATCTACCGCAAAACCCCCCCAGATTCACTGTACTAGTGAATTTCCTAGGTATGGGATTGCAGACACAAGGTTTGTAATTACTGTTGCTCCCCAGAATGATATTTGTCCTCAAGGGAGGACATAGCCTATAAAAGCCGTTGCTATAGTAATAAAGAAGATTGTTACTCCTGATATTCATGTTTCTAATAGAAGGAATGATCCGTAGTAAATTCCTCGCCCAATGTGGAGATATAGGCAAATAAAGAAAAATGAAGCCCCATTGGCGTGGAGGGTCCGGATTAGTCAACCAAAGTTGACGTTTCGTGTAATATGGGCCACTCTGTTAAAAGCAAGATCAATATTAGGGCAGTAGTGTATTGCGAGGAAAATTCCGGTAATAATTTGAATTATTAAGCAAATTCCTAATAGTCTCCCGAAATTTCACATTGATGAGATATTGGAGGGGGTCGGTAATTCTATTAAGGATTCTGAGAAAAGTTTTATCAGGGGGGATTTTTTAATGGTTTTTATCATTTATTTTTGTCGAAGAGACCCTATGGGCTTTATGTTGATTTTTACTACTGCGATTAGGGTAATAAGTAAATAAATTATTAATATTAAAATTAATTGTATATTTGGGTGATTAAAGAATTTTCTTATTGAGAAGTAGAATATATTTGAGTTTATTGAATAGGATGAACTTATTGGTATATATCAAAATTTATCTAATATTAAAATTGTTATTGTTAAAAATGAGATTACAAGCAAAAGTACTGTTAACTTTTTTGGGATTTTGAATTTTTCGTTGGAGGCAATTCTGGTTATATAAATATATATTACAAGTATTCCTCTAACTATAATAAGAAAAAGGATATATCTAAATCAAGAGTTTGGGAAAAAATTTCTTAGGAATGAAGCAATTATAATTGTTTGTAAAAGAAGAGTGTACCCCAATGACAGGGGGTGTTTTAAAAATACGAAAGTTACTGATAGTCTTAGTCTTATTACTATAAAAAATGCAAGAATTTCAGGAGATAGTTTATTTAAAATATTAATTTTGGAGATTAAAGATAGGGTTTTCTTTCCCCTGAAGTTTTAAAAGCTATTGCTCATCTCTAATTTACAAGATTAGGGTTTTTATTAAACTATTAAAACGATTAATGATAATTTTTTCCTGGGTTTTGTCAAGAATATTTTTTTCAGGTACTTTGGTTTTTATTTTTAAATTTAAGCATTTTCTTTTAGTATTAATTGGGCTGGAGGCTATAGTTTTATCAGTTTTTTCATTGTTATTTATTTATTTTATGCAGTTTTATGGGGAGTATTTTTTTTCGATAGTTTTTTTGTCTATAAGAGTTTGTGAGAGTTCTTTAGGCCTTTCATTACTAGTTTCTTTAATTCGTAGGCACGGGAGGGATTTTCTTCTTGTTTTAAATAATTTATGATAGAAATTATAGGTTTATTTTTTTTGGTCCCCCTAACTTTTTTGGATTTTTGATTTTTTTTATATGGGGTATTTTTTATTTCTTTTTGTTTTTTTATTATCTTAAATTTAAACTGATTTTCAATTGACTTAGAGTATTTTATAGGTGTAGATTGCCTGTCGTTTATTATAATTTGTTTAAGATTTTGAATTTGTTGTTTAATGGTCCTTGCGAGAGAATTGATTTATAGAAACAAAAATTATAAAGATATTTTTTTGTTTATAATATTATTATTAATTATTAGATTAATTTTGGCTTTTATATCCTTAAATTTATTTGTTTTTTATTTATTTTTTGAGGTTAGTCTTATTCCCACTTTGATTTTAATTATTGGTTGGGGAAATCAACCTGAGCGTATTTTAGCTGGCTCTTACCTTTTGTTTTATACTTTATTTGCTTCTTTACCGATAATAGTTTCTCTCTTTTTTTTAAATAAGAGGTTATATTCTCTGGATTTTTATTTTTTAAGAAACATTGGGGGGGCTTTTTTTTATTTATGTTTAAATTTTGTTTTTTTTGTTAAAATTCCTCTTTATTTTGTTCATTTGTGGCTCCCTAAAGCCCACGTGGAAGCCCCTATTTCTGGGTCTATAATTTTGGCGGGGGTTATATTAAAGCTAGGTGGGTATGGAATCTTTCGAACTATAAAGCTTTTTCTCGGGGTTAAAATTTTAAATATATTTATTATTATTATTTCTTTAATAGGGGCTGTCTATATTTCTTTGATTTGTTTGCGGCAGAGAGATATAAAAATATTGATTGCGTATTCTTCAGTTTCTCACATAGGCTTAGCCCTAGGGGGTATTCTTACGTTAAATTTAATAGGGGCTTGGGGGGGTCTTATACTTATAGTAGCCCATGGGCTAAGTTCTTCTGCTCTATTTTGTTTAGCAAATATATCCTATGAGCGAACTTTTAGTCGAAGAATTTATTTAAATAAGGGGATATTAAACATTATCCCCAGGGTTTCTTTTTGGTGGTTTCTCTTATGTGCTTGTAATATGGCTGCCCCCCCTTCCCTAAATTTGTTGAGAGAGATTTTTCTTATTTGTTCTCTAGTAATTTTCAGAAAGTGGGTAATGATTATTTTATTTTTTTTAACATTTTATAGAGCTGTTTATTCTTTATTTTTATTTTCTTATACACAACATGGTAGGGCTTATTCGGGGGGGTATTCTTTTTCTTCGATTTCGGTTCGGGAGTATTTATTATTGTTTCTTCATTGGTTTCCCCTAAATATTTTATTTCTTAAATCTGAAAGATTTATTTGAATTTATTTAAATAGTTTAATAAAAATTCTAATTTGTGGGATTAGAGATATGCTTTAGTATTTTAAATAATTTTTTTATATAAATTTTATAGGTCTTTATTTATTTTTTTCTCTTTA